ATACAATACGTCCAGTCGCTTCTCGTGGATTTTCATAACCCTGCTGTGCAAAAATGGGATATGCATTTGAAATGGATGTACGAGTTATTATATATATCATTAGCGATATGGAAATAGATCGAGTAATCTGTTCCTTTATCCAAGAAAAAGTATTTCTAGTTTGCATGGTCCAACCATTGATCCCGAAAATTTCTACAATAAATTGGGGTAGGTTACTAATGGAGTTTCCTATCCACGATTCTGTTATTTACTGGAATAAATTGACTGGATTAATATATAGGAATATAGGATGAATCCCCGGGATGGGTAGAAATCTAAAGTGATTTTCAATGCTTTGCTTCTGTACAACTGCAAAGTAAGAAACATTCTAATAGGAATTGGATTAGGTAGATATTTTTTTCAGTCATTCATTGAATGATAAATCACTACAAGTGACGGAGATACGCGATTTAAATAACGGAAAATCCAATATTTTAAAATTGTATCTAGAATGACTGGAAAAGTGGAAACAAGGCCAGATATTATTTGATCATTATGAACAAATCCAAAATCCTTGTAGACAAAGCCAATCAGCAGTTCCCAACCATGGGGCGAATGAAATCCGATACATAAATCAGTTAATAAAAGAAGAGAAAAAGCTTTTATTGTGTCACTTAAGTTATATAGGAATTCCTGAGCCCAAGAGTTAAGAATAACAAGTTCTTTATTACCCAAAATAGAATAACCGCTTAGAATAATGAAACAGATTATATTTGTCGAGAAGTGCAAAATCGTATGAATACGACCCTCGTTGTGTATCTTGATTAATTGGATTGTTTCTTTGTGAATTCCTATACGAAGGTTTTGTAGATGTGTCTCCGAGTATTCCTTGATCATTTCCTCTAAGAAGAGGAGTTCCTCCAATTCTCTGAATTTTTCTAGAATACTCTTTTCTTCAATATCATTCAAAAAAAATTCGGATTGCCTAGTATTCCACCAATAAGTAACCCATGATTCCAGACTTTTTTGAAATGAGAGAGAAATCCACCAGGGCAAAAATACTATAGATGCAAGATATAAAAGAGGAGTGAATGCTTTCTTTTTTTCCATTTTTTCGTCTGTGAATTGTTAATGAACCCATCTCATTCGTCGACTCTATGTAATCTAATATTTCTCTCATGCATCTCTTCTATTACAAGTTATCGAACCTATGAATCTATTCACTCTTTTTTATTTGTGATTTCGTGGTTAGGCCTTGAATCTAGAAAAAAAATACCGAAATAGACGAAAAATTCGAATGAATAAATAAAAAAAATTGTTTACCTATATTTCAATTGGTCGAATTCGAAGCACATATCTCCTTTCGATAAATGCCCGGAAAAATTTTATTTTATTATTATTCCATATATGTCTGCTTTGACTCGAATGAATGTTTTGAAGAAACCTCAATTAAGTTATAAGTTATGTTATAGAAAAAGGGGATTCTTTCTTTTTTTGCTCTCCTGCTGAGAAAGCATTCATTTCTCGGCTTCATTTATTAAAAAACTTCAATTGGTACACGCAAGAAATAGGCCAATTCAGCAGCTTTTTGTTCCATTTCCCGTGGAGTAAAATTCTCATCAGTACGAGTCAATGGAATGGCTCCCTGGCCTCTGATATCCATATAAAGGACACGACGGGCAAAAAGACCCTCTTTCACTTCTATTCTGACGGACTGAATATCTTTTATAAGAAATCGGAGGAAGACCCGACGATTTTTTCCAGGAAATCCCCAACGAAAGATACACACTATTCCATCTTTTCTATCAAATCGATCATAACCACTACCTACATTCCACGAAATTGTGCACCACAAATAGGAGCTAATAAAAAGACCCGCGATCCCATAGAAAGACATCACAATTCCTTGCGGAAAAAAAACTATTTCCTGAGACGGAAATAAAGATATCAAATTTCTACCAAGATAACTCGAGGTTCCAACCAACAAGAATCCTAATGAACCTAAAAAAAGGATAACAGCCCAGCAGAAATTACTTGTTTTTCGAGCCCCCGTTATAGGTTCTATCCATATATGTTCTGATCGACAACTCATACTTGATCCAGTTGCTTTTTTTGGAATTGAGAGAATACCCCAAATGAATTTGACTTTAGTCCGTTTGTTTCCGAAGTAACTCGCATCAACTAGCACTAGTTTGATGTGAACCTTTAGGAGTAATTCATTAAATTGGTTAGATCTAAACTAATAACATACCCTTCGTATGATCTCACTAAAGATAGCCACATGTATATAGATACACCAACTTTACAGTTCAGCCATCCGCCGAGTTGGGTCTATTTGAAAATAGATAGAATATAGCATTTTTGGGAGATTTTCGGCGGAAGCCACTTATACCAAATATACCAAATTTTGCTAAATGGATATCTGTGTTATGATACAAGCGTCAGTTAAAAAAAAATAGATGAGATTTTGTGCCCTCGCCTCTAAACAATTTTGTTTTTTTGAATATGAAGAAATAAAGAA